ACATAGCTAATTTTGAGCCACTGACAAAAAAAGAGGATAAATGGTTAGGGGGTAAAATGGGCCTTTTTTTTATTGGGGATAGAGGGACTTGAACCCTCACGATTTCTAAAGTCGACGGATTTTCCTCTTACTATAAATTTCATTGTTGTCTGTATTGACATGTAGAATGGGACTCTATCTTTATTCTCGTCCGATTAATCAGTTCTTCAAAAGATCTATCAGACTCGGGAGTGAATGATTTGATCACTGAATATTCGATTCTTCCTTCAACTTGGAATCGATTCACAATAATTCTTAAATTTTTCATATAAAAAAATAAGGATTCGAGTCGTGATTAATTATTTGATATTTCAGTATGTATACGTACGTATACAGGGTCATCTTTTCTGTAGTTTCGATAGAAGGATTCGATTCCTCTACCAATGCAGTCAACTCCATTTGTTAGAACAGCTTCCATTGAGTCTCTGCACCTATCCTTTTTTGATTCCCGCTTTCTGAACCCTTGTTTTCTGAACACAGGATTTGGCTCAGGATTGCCCATTTTTAATTCCAGGGTTTCTCTGAATTTGGAAGTTACCACTTAGTAGGTTTCCATACCAAGGCTCAATCCAATCAAGTCCGTAGCGTCTACCAATTTCGCCATATCCCCCTTATGAGGCCGAGATCTCATTGGGATCCCCCCTCTTATGTTGGAACCCTTGAATTCATTAGATACTGATTCCTATATCGAAAAAGTGTCTGCTCCTATTTCTTACCCATCTTCTTTCATCTCTATCGGTGGGCCAGTATTTGGTCCAATCGGAAATGATTCTATCATTGATGTATCTGCAATTCAATATGGATGGATATATCCCACATATACATGTCTCTCTCCCTCTCATTTTTCCCGCGCGATTGGGAATACTGGAACGGTCGATATTCATTCTTCTTTTTTTTTCGTCCTATCTCCTCCCTTTCCGAATGAAACCAGAGGAATGTCTCATTATGATCTGAATTGCATTCTTATCTTATCCTTTCCTTAGGACCGATCCGCTCTAATCTAATAGAATTTAGAATTAATAGAATCTGCTATAACTAATATGGATATAGTTATATATAATTATTTCAAATGTAATATTTTGCATTTAAAGAAAAAAAATTCGAAATCAAAGAAATAGAAATTTCTAATAATAAAATTTCTAATCTAATAGAAAATAGAATAAGAGTTAATAGAATGATAATATAAATCACTCGAATTTTCAATAAAAATTCTATATAGTTAGAGTTATATTCTAATATAGAAGAATATTCTTATGATATTAATTAATCATTTTTAATGGAATAGAATTCGATTCTTCATTCTATTAATATTAATTATTATATAGTTAAGATTCCGGTAGTTTACCGAATTCCTATGCACTATTTCTGTTATGCGAGCCCGCTTAGCTCAGAGGTTAGAGCATCGCATTTGTAATGCGATGGTCATCGGTTCGATTCCGATAGCCGGCTTTTCTCTATTTGTCCGATTTTTTCCATGATTGATAATGTCTCCTTGAGATCAAGGAATATTGAAAAGACTCCTCCCCTTTTTCTTTTACAAATGTCGGGTCACCGATCTATTATGTCGTGGGAACTTACAACTATGAATAAAAAACTGATTGGAGCAGTGAAATCTCTACAGAACAAATCAAGAAAAGGATCCTTAACTTCCTATATATACAAAATAATCCGGATATTGATACAATTCATCATTCTTCTTTGTAGTACTTCAGTAGATTTATCTTCGTTTATCGTTTAGTTCAGTCTGACTTAGGTTTATTCTGTAAAATGAAATTTCAATAAAATAAATAAAAGGGGAGTCTTTATGTCTCGTTACCGAGGGCCTCGTTTCAAAAAAATACGCCGTCTGGGAGCTTTACCGGGACTAACTAGTAAAAGACCTAGACCGGGAAGTGATCTTAGAAACCAATCGCGTTCCGGGAAAAGATCTCAATATCGTATTCGTCTAGAAGAAAAACAAAAATTGCGTTTTCATTATGGTCTGACAGAGCGACAATTGCTTAGATATGTTCGTATAGCTGGAAAAGCCAAAGGGTCAACAGGGCAGGTTTTACTACAACTACTTGAGATGCGTTTGGATAACATCCTTTTTCGATTGGGTATGGCTTCGACCATTCCTGGAGCCAGGCAATTAGTTAACCATAGACATATTTTAGTTAATGGTCGTATAGTAGATATCCCAAGTTATCGCTGCAAACCCCGAGATATTATTACTACGAGAGATGAACAAAGATCCAGAGCTTTGATTCAAAATTATATTGATTCATCCCCCCACGAGGAATTGGCAAAACATTTGACCTTTCACTCATCCCAATATAAAGGATTAGTAAATCAAATAATAGATAGTAAATGGATCGGTTTGAAAATCAATGAGTTGCTAGTCGTAGAATATTATTCTCGTCAGACTTGAACCTAACTAAAATAACAAAGCTTCGGACAATTTTGCCCCCCCTTTTTCGCC